GGAGGTTTTTCTTGGTTTATCAAATGATACATACATAGTGCAATATGGTCAGAACAGGGTATTATGTATTGTATTATGTATATAGTATAGTAAGAAAAAAATATATACCCCGGAAAAGAAAGAGGGAGTCCAATCAACAGATCTTTTTACCTTCCTTTTCTATCCAATTGGTTTATGTTTGTTATAATTACAACAGGAGAAAAAATCCTTTATTTTTGCAACCCAATCGCTCTTTTGACTTTGGAATAAATTCTCTTTATCAATATACTGTTTCTTCTACACATCCGTCTACAATCCATAATAAAGAATAATTAGGATTCTGAAAAAAAAAGAAAAAATCAATGGTTCACTCACAGGAGAACCCACTCTTTCCCGCATTAGGCACTAATTCATTTTTAACATCTAATTAGATCGGGTAATCATTCCAATTAAGAACATAAGCTCGTTGCTTTTTATTTTACCAGAATTGGAGCCATAGAGCTCTATCCATTTATTCACTAAACCCAACTGTAAATGTGAATTTCTTTTGTCCCCTTCCAAAAATCAAAACAATCTTTTGGAACTGTAATGATTCGGTAAGGATAAACTCAAAGTTCTACTTTAACTTTGACTTTCATTTCAAATTAAATAAATTAATAAAATAGAAAATCTAATAAAATAATAAATTGATTTTATTACGACATGCTGTTTTTTCCATTCATTACCCTTGAGGATCAGTCGTGGTCTTATAGACTATACCAATAGTCTGGGCGAATTCGTTGCTTCATCCAAATGTGTAAAAGATCATAGTCGCACTTAAAAGCCGAGTACTCTACCGTTGAGTTAGCAACCCGGATAAATAGGATATGTAGATACGATCGAAATATAAAAATCAATTGAGTTGCACTGCACGACCCTATCAAAACATTGAACTAGCAACACATCGAAAAGAAGGATTTTCTGATCAATTAGAAACACAAAATACCAAAATTAGCAGATCGGATTAAAAATATTCCTAATCGAAATGTAAAAATTATGACAGACCACCCATTTTTTATCAAATTATTTTTTGATTTTCCCTAAGAAAATACATCTTGTATGAGAGTAAATGCAGCAAGGCAAACCCATCATTTGAGTGAAGGAAACAAAAAAACCAATATGGGGGGGGGGATAAACAGCCCTATTTATCTACGATCAAATTATATTTGTTCGATACACCATTGTCAATATAAAAGCAATGTTGAGAAAGTAAATCAAGTAAATAAAATAAAGACTTGTGTTGGATTGGCACAACATAAATAAGAAATTGTAATGGGAAAAATTAAGGAAAAGGGAAATAAAAAATCCCCGGTTTATTCAATCAATAAAAGTACGATAAGCAAGCTTAACCCCTTGTTTGTTGTTAAATTCAATTCCCCCACCAAAATATGAATAAAGCAAAAAAAAGGAAAATGGTGTGTAAATAGAAATAATTACACAAGGATAGATACTAGTTACCCTTCCATACTTTATTTTATTTATTTAATAATTTTGTTTTTTCCTTTAATTAACCCAAAGTTCTTTCTTTAAAGAATTCTGCCTTCTTTAAAATATCATAAACAGTTCCTGTAGGTTGAGCACCTTTTTCAAGGAAATATAGAATAGCAGGAACATTTAAATAAGTTTGATTCTTTATCGGATCGTAAAAACCTACTTTTAGAAGATCTCTTCCTTCTCTTCGGAATCGAACATCAATTGCAACGATTCGATAGATGGCTCATTGGGATAGATGTAAATAAACAATGCCCCCCCTAGAAACGTATAGGAGGTTTTTTCCTCATACGGCTCGAGAAAAATGATTCCAATTTCTGTATATAATAGCAAGTGGATCCATAAAATAATGAATTTTACTATAATTTGAATTGAGTACTTTTTTCTTCTTACTTACAGAAAAAAGAAGAAATCTCATTCATACTCATAACTCAAGTTGGGTAATTCTGACAAGAAAATCCTTAGACATTTATTGAGCCGTCTCTAAACTCTTTTGTTTGTCTCATTTTGAATCTATTTTTATTCCTCAGTCTGATCCAATTGTTGAGACAATTGAAAATAGTGTTTCCTTGTTTCGGAATCCTTTATCCTTGCTTTGTGAAATCATTGGGTTTAGACATTACCTCGGGGATCCTTATTCCTTTCAAAATGGCAGCAACATACCTTTTTTTGTTATTTCTTTCTATATAAATAGAATACGAATGATTGATTCCCTTGTGATACACTTTTCATCGAAATAGTTTTACCAATTTATAAAAATTTTACTTTTCAAACTTGTTCTGAATTTGAACCTTTCGATTTAGAATTTATATATAGTGAGGATATACTTACAGAGTTGGTCTAACTTATTGATTTTCACTAACCCTAGATTCTTTCCCTTGAAAAATGAATCAATCCTTTCTTCTCGAGCTTCATCATCTACTATTTACTTATAACCCAACACAAATTAGGTTCCGGGCAGAACAGAACAAACTATGTCGAGCCAAGAGCATCTTCATTACTATAGAAGATGGCGGATGTAAAAATCCACAGCCGACCATGTCCTTCAAGTCGCACGTTGCTTTCTACCACATCGTTTCAAACGAAGTTTTACCATAACATCCCTCTAATTGAAATTTCAAAGCGGTATGGAATTGATTCAATATAAAATCATGAATAGTCATTGGTTCAACCGGTATATAATATTTCTATCTACGGATAAATAAGTATTTATCCGGATAAGGGTCAGCAAGGATCAAATTTATTTAATTTAACCCCATATTCTATCATATGAATTGAATGAAAATAAAGATATTCAATTTTACCCACATTTGACACTTGATTCCGTTTGTGAGAAACCAAACGAATTCTCAGATATGATTCTTAGAACCATTCTGAAAATTAATAAGAAAAGATTTTTCCCTTTAACAAATTATTGTTTCATGCGGAATGCAGTGTGATCCCATCTTTCGTTTCATGAAAAACGATCTGGGACGGAAGGATTCGAACCTCCGAATAACGGGACCAAAACCCGCTGCCTTACCGCTTGGCCACGCCCCATTTTGGTTTCTATTCGATATTAATCAACACTAATATTGGTATTGGTTATTCGTCAATCCCAACCCAAATACACAAAAACATATGGGATATTTTGTTGCTAGGATTCAAGACATGTAGATATAGAATCAAAAAAATTCATTGATCATTACATAGAATTCAATTAAGATATTGTATGAAAGTTGAATTCCTTATATTCTCATTTTAGAATGATAATGGGGGGGGGGGGATTTTTTATTTGGGAAAGTCCGAACCGAAGAAAAAGAAGGATTTCTTGATCTGCCTTTTTCATTTTTCCCTTATAAAAATAACTCAAAATTATCTAATCCACAAGAACGAAATGCTTGTTATGCTTAATATCTTTAGTTCAATCGGTATCTGTCTTAATTCTGTCCTTTATTCGAGTAGTTTTTTCTTCGCCAAATTGCCCGAAGCTTATGCCATTTTCAATCCAATCGTAGATGTTATGCCTGTCATACCTGTACTCTTTTTTCTCTTAGCCTTTGTTTGGCAAGCCGCTGTAAGTTTTCGATGAAATCTTTAATACTCTGCTAAATTGATGATGTATTTGATAAAAAAATTCTAAAAATTGATAAGATCAGATAAGTCTTACATTATGAACCCTCGATTCAAAAATAGAAATTCTTGTATATTGAATGAATAACCGCAGCGATGAATTTGGATCAGCCTTTTCCCCGTTCTGACCTTCCGGTGAGTATGGACTATTAGGTACTCCATAATACCTGATTATTGATATGACAAGAAATTTCGGGTAACGAATGAATCAAAATCTTATTACAAATAAATTCGTTTTATTTTTCATTTTTGGGGGTGTCAAAACAAAAAAAATGGTATATGTGGTAAAAAATAGGCAATCTATTCCCCTTTTTCAAAAAAAAATGATCTCGGAGATTGTGTAATGCTTACTCTCAAACTCTTTGTTTACACAGTAGTGATATTTTTTGTTTCCCTTTTTATCTTTGGATTCTTATCTAATGATCCAGGACGCAATCCTGGACGTGAGGAATAAAAAATTTATAGTTTTTTTTGCTTTTTTATAAATTAATTCTTAATAATCTTATTTGTTTCATACATTTAACTATGATAAAATCAAGGGATGAGAATCTTTTCGAATTCGAAAATACCAAGTGATCAGAGAAAGCGGAAAGAGAGGGATTCGAACCCTCGGTACAAATAATTTGTACAACGGATTAGCAATCCGCCGCTTTAGTCCACTCAGCCATCTCTCCTAATTCCAAATTTTTAATTTGTTATGTGATGTAACACGTGAAATAAAGATTGATAAAAATCCACCTTCTTCTCTTTATTTTCTTTTTTCATTTGATTTTTTTTTTATTTAATCCTATTTAACTTTATTATTATTATTTATTTTATTATATTACTCTATTTTAATAAAAAAAAAATATTATTATATTATTAAAATAGAAATTCGAAATATTCTAAAATATTCTAATAAATAATAGAAATTTTTTAAATAGCTATTAAAATTTAAACTTAAACAAAGTATTTAATATTTAGATAAAATAATTTAAATAAAATAAAAGTAAAGGTATATATTTATACTAAGAGGTATATATTTATTATAGTATAAATATATTATGTATAATAAAATATGTAAAAATATGTATAAGAAAAAGATAGAAAAAAGCAATTGATCAGGAATTCAATATAGATAATGACTCAAAACGGATCTCCTCAATAGAAAGAATACCTTAGTTCTTTGATTTTATACGAAAGGTTTATTCTCCCGGCCTGATCCGCTTAAGTACTGGCCGGGACATTTCTTCTTTTATTCCATTGATTATTCTTTTTTTCTTTTTCTCAGTTTATTACTTAATTTCTTACTGTTGTCAAGTAAGGAATAAAAAAAGACATATGATAACATATATTATATATATATATATATAAATACATTAAACAATATTAAATTACAT